ATGATTATTGTATATGAATGGACCATTTGTCGAACAAGGGAGTGAGACGTAATCAAGATAGGATCAGAATCATGAAAATTGGAGTGAGTGCTGACGTGTTCCGACGGGGGACTTAATGAAATAGGAGAAGAAGGTTCATTTAAATAACAAGTTATATCTTTTCTTTTGCTGGGGGAATCGTTACTGACAGTTCCGGCCCGAAAGAGCCATTGAAGTCGGAACATAAAAATAAGTTGAATTGTGCAAGAATCCATAGCTCCATTTTTTTTTATTCCAGTAAAGTAAGTCAATCGATAAAAGGAAAAACAAAGAATAATAAGAAATGACACTCCTGTCATAGGAATGGAAATAGCCCTTCTTGCTGCTTCAATAACAAGTATTTTCGTTTTCAAATCAGATAAATCATTTGATCTATGATTCATTGGAACAAAACAAGGAATGGCCTGGCTAGGTATAGGTACTGGCCAGGCCGGGGGAATAAAAGAACCTTTCGTACGAAATCAAAGAGGTACTCTTTCTATTGGAGATATCTGTTTCGAATCCTTATCTAAATGCAATTGCTGATAAAATTCGTATATATATAGAATAAAGAAAAGAAAGATAAAGAAAGACTTTTATCAATCTTTACTTCACGCGTCACATATGAATTATCCTTTTGTAATTGGGAGAGATGGCTGAGTGGACTAAAGCGACGGATTGCTAATCCGTTGTACGAGTTATTCGTACCGAGGGTTCGAATCCCTCTCTCTCCGTTCCCTCTGATCACTTGAGAGTTATCTTTCGAATTCGAAAAAATCTCGAGCCCTTGTTATCTTAGTTAAATGTATGGAATAGAGAAAATCATAAGAAAATTCAGAAATCAAGCAACGAAAAACTTCTGATTTTTTTATTTTATTCCTCGCGTCCAGGATTACGTCCTGGATCATTAGATAGGAATCCGAAGATGAAGAGAGAAACAAAGAATATCACTACTGTGTAAACGAAGAGTTTGAGAGTAAGCATTACACAATCTCCAAGATCATTTTTGGGGGAAATAAGGGAATAGATTCTCTATTTTTGTACCACATATCCCATTTTGACACCAAGAAATGGAGTGGTTTCTAGAAAAGAAAGGAATTTGCAGGAATTCATTTGTAATAAGATTCTGATTCCTTCGTTACCAAAATGATCTTTCATACCCACAATTAGGTATTGTGAGGGACCATACATAAGGTCTTTGACCTCCGGAAAGTCAGAATTAGAAAATGAGGTGATCCAGATTCATCGCGGCTATCCAAAAGAATTTCAATGTTTGAATCGAGAGTTCATAATGTAAGACTTCTCTGATCTTATCAATTGTTAGAATAGAATTTTTCCTTTTTTAGCGAATCAATCATGAATGTTTCTAGGACAGTATTAAAGATCTCATCGAAAACTTACAGCAGCTTGCCAAACAAGGGCTAAGAGAAAAAAGAGTACAGGTATGACTGGCATAACATCTACGATTGGATTGAAAAAAGCATAAGCCTCGGGTAATTTGGCGAAGAAAAAGCTACTCGAATGAAGGGCAGAATTAATACAGATACAGATCAAACTAAAGATATTAAGCATAACAAAAATTTCGCTCTTGTGGAGAATTTCATTATTAGTGAGTTGGGGAAAAATGAAGAAAGAAGAGAAGATAGGCCAAACAAAAAATCCTTCTTTTTCTTTGAACTCCCCCAATCAAAAATCCTTCAATTCTCAAATGAGAATAGAAGGAATCATACTTTCATACAATATCTTAATTGAATTATAGATAATGATCAATGAATTTCTTTTGATTCTACATCTACACGTGTCGAATCCTAGCAACAACCTATTCCATAGACATTTGGGCTGGAATTGACGAACAACCAATATCCATATTAGTGTTATTAGTGTCAAATAGAAATCTCAATGGGGCGTGGCCAAGCGGTAAGGCAACGGGTTTTGGTCCCGTTACTCGGAGGTTCGAATCCTTCCGTCCCAGACCGATTCTATCAGAACAAAGATTGTGCTCTTTTCTTTAACAATCCTCTGTTTAAGAGTGTAATGTTGGATACAATGTGATCCAATCTTTCTTTCTGATTTCTAATGATTCAGAGAAGAATCATATCCTACCTTTCGATCCTGTTTCTGTTTCTCACAAACAGAAACAGAATCGAGTGTCAATGCCACGTGGATGGAAATAAATATCTTTTTGATATAGGTAGGATGGGAACAAAGATCAAAGTTCCATTCAAAAAAAAAAAGATTGGGTGGCCATTCAGCGTATGCCCGTCTCCCCCCCGCTCATATTCATATTGAAGTTAGTTAGTTATTTAGAGAGACTTTATGCCCCCTATTTATCAAATTTGGATTCCCACATGATGCATTCTGAGTCGACATGCGGAAGAAAGGTAAAGTAAATAGGGGTAAATGACTAATTTTATGTGGATCCTGAATTCGAAACAGGAGGAGTTCTTGGTACTAATTCCATCACTGGGATTAAAGCTCCTAAGACTGGGGTGGGGCAAAATAAAAATAAAATAGAAACAACGAATTAATCTGGACCCATTCGGCTTTGTACCTATACAAGATGGTATAGCATCCCATAAGAGGATCTTTTTTTGATTGGCTTTGAGTATGATTCATGATCCCCATAGAATTCGTGTAGATACGAGTTAATTAGCAAAGGAAGGTATCAATTTCAATCAATATCTGTGTCATCCGGATCTCATTAACAAACAATAAAGTTCAATACGGAACAGATGTATTTTCTTTGGACTTAATTGCTTTTATTTTGCATCAGGCTCCAATGAATAATTGGAAATCAATGTAACGATGGGGGGGGGGATTCATAGATTCCATTCACTTTAGTTTATCTTTATGGAAATGGAAAAATTTCTGAACCTGAAATAAAGCAAAATCCGTAGAAAATGAACCATGCTCATATGTAGTTTTATTGTTCTATTTCAGTGACACCGGTATTTCGGTTTCGGTGAAAAAGATTTGTGATCTCTTAAATATACACGATGACCCCCGGTGACAATTGTTCGGTGTATCTGATGGATACGGAAAGGTCATACTCCTACGATTTGGATTTTCTCAATCAGATGAAAGAATAGCGACCTTAATCTTATCTTCCATGAGCTCTTTTCTATCCATCCCCATGAAAACAACTAAATTGGATTTTTTTCTCGACCCATCCATCTGATTTAAATCATTGATGATTCAATTGGAAAAGAAACATGGATTTCTCTTATGATGATCGAATTCGCGTCTCTTTAATCAATGAGATATCTGCTAAACTTTTTAGTTACTCGTTGTGATTGTGCCGACTTGTTGATTTGATTGATTTAGAGATCAAATTAAATTCAGTCTTTACAGGAAAACTTATTTATAGTAATGATAATGATGTCGAAGTAGGAAATTCTTGAAACCATTTTATTTTTTATGATTCCTTACCTTATAAATCCTCGCTATTCGAAGAAGTGTGAGATTGGTGAATCTATCCTATCGAGTCACTTGCGACTTTTCCGGGTCATTAGAATAGCTTATTTGGTTAATGACTCATTTTATTTTGTTCCAGTATTGGTAATCGAATTAAAGACTCGTCTTTAGTTTAGTTGTTCGAGAAAGAATTGGAATTGGATCTTTCATGATTGATCGTCCCGAACAATATAACAATATGTTGAAGATGTAGATGTAAATAAGTGTTAAGCAACTCATTTCTTCGTGTTTTTTATAAATGTGTTTCATTCCTATAACAGAATATGGGTTAATTTGGCTTTTTGCTGAGATTTCCCCAGAGAAATACCTATTCATACATATATAAAAATAAAGTATGGACTACTATGCACCGATGGAGCCAATGACTATTCATGATTCCATATTGAATCAATTCCATACCGGTCCAAATTAGAGGAATGTTATGGTAAAACTTCGTTTGAAACGATGTGGTAGAAAGCAACGTGCGACTTGAAGGACATGATCGGCTGTGGATTCTTGCATCCACCATTTTTTTATATATCAATGAAGATGCTCTTGGCTCGACATAGTTTGTTCTGTGCCACCAGGACCCCATTCGGGGGGGGTTGTAAATAGTACATGATGGAGCTCGAGCATAAATTCTTGATTCATTTATCAGAGGGAAGGATCTAGGGTTAGTGCCAGTCAATAAGTTGGAACAACTTCGTAAGTATATCTTCGATATAGAAATCGCAAATTCGAACAAGTTTCAAATAAAAAAGCAAAAAAAGGAAAATTTGTCGGAATTGGTAAAACTATTTCGATCAAAAGTGTATCACAGGGGAATCAACCATTTGTATGATTCTTCAATAGAAAGAACAAAAGGTATGTTGCTGCCATTTTGAAACAATTAAGGATCACCGAAGTAATGTCTAAACCCAATGATTCAAAGCAAAGATAAAGGATACCGGAACAAGGAAACGCCATTTTCAATTGTCTCAATAACTAGATCAGAATGAGAAAGGAAAATCGATTCTAGACGAGACAAACAAAAGAGGTTAGAGACGGCTCAATAAATGTCTAAGGATTTCCCTTCGAGCTCTTTGAGAATTACCCAACTTGAGTTATGAGTACGAATGAGATTTCTTTTTTTTTTTTATTCCTTCCAAAAAAAAAAACGACTCAAATCCTAATCTAATTGATGATTTTATGGATCCATTTGCCACTATATACAATACATAAATTCGAATCATTCTTTCTCGAGCCGTACGAGGAGAAAACCTCCTATACGTTTCTAGGGGGGGCATTGTTCATCTATATCTATCCCAATGAGCCATCTATCGAATCGTTGCAATTGATGTTCGATCCCGAAGAGAAGGAAGAGATCTTCGTAAAGTGGGTTTTTACGATCCGATAAAGAACCAAACTTATTCAAATGTTCCTGCTATTCTATATTTCCTTGAAAAAGGCGCTCAACCTACAGGAACTGTTCATGATATTTCAAAGAAGGCGGAAGTATTTAAGGAACTTCGAATTAATCAAACGAAATAAAATTTATGAAATAGAAAAAAAAGATTGAGTGAAATAACTGGCAATTGAGGGGATTGCCATCAATCAGATGGTTTTCGTTGGGACTCTACGAATAAATAAGGGATCAATCTTGCTATTGTTTGTACTTCTATTGAAAACCAGAGATTTTTTTCCTACTTCTTCTTTATTTATTCCCCCCCCACACACTTCATTTCTTATCTATGTAGTGCCAATCCAACACAAGTCTTTATTTTCTTTATTTCATTTTTTTTTTCTCAAAATTCAATTTATATTGACAATGGTGTATCGATCAAATATAATTCGATCGTGGATAAATAGGTCTATTTATCTACGTCCCATAAGTTTGTTTCTTTACTTCACTAGGTTCGCCGGATTCACTGTGACACAAGAAGTATCTTTTTAAGATAATGAAAAAAAAATGATCAAAACAGGGGGGTCCACAAATTTTTACATCTATCTATATTTATCCGTGAATCCGTTGTATTTGAATCTGATCTGAACATTTTGATGTTCATAATTGATCATCAAATGTTTCTTTTAGATTTGTTGCTAGTTCAATGTTTTGATGGGGTAGGGCAATCCAATCTCTTTATTTCTTTTTTTTTTTTTTATTCCGATCGTATCTACACACCATATTTATACGGGTTGCTAACTCAACGGTAGAGTACTCGGCTTTTAAGTGCGGCTAGGATCTTTTACACATTTGGATGAAGCAACAGATTCGTCCATACCATTGGTATGGTTTGTAAGACCACGACTGATCCTGAAAGGGAATGAATGGAAAAAACAGCATGTCGTATCAATGGAGAACTCTGAGAATACTTCCTGGGTCGGTAGAAAATCTTGTTTTGATTCTTGGAACGGTACCAAATCAATTCACAGTTTGGTCGAGTGAATAAATGGATAGAGCCCTAATGGCTCCAATTATAAGGAAACCAAAAGCAACGAGCTCGGTTCATAATTCGAATGATTACCCGATCTAATTAGACGTTAAAAATGGATTAGTGCCTGATGCGGGAAAGGGTTCTCCTGTGAGTGGATCATCGATTCCTTTTTTTTTTCATGAATCCTAACTATTAACTATTCTTTCTCTATTATGGAGTGGAGACGAATGTGTAGAAGAAACGGTATACTGATAAAGAGAATTTCTTCCAAAGTCAAAAGAGCGATCGGGTTGCAAAAATAAAGGATTTCTAACCATCTCTTGTAACTATAACGAACACAAACAAATTGGATGGAAAGAGAGAGGATCCGTTCATTGGACTCCCCGTCTCCGGGGTATCTATTCTTTTCTTACTATATACCCTGTTCTGACCGTATCGCACTATGTATCATTTGATAACCCAAGAAATCCCCCGTGCCTTTGTATAATTTCAAATGGAGGAATTACAAGGATATTTAGAAATAGATAGATCTAGGCAACGACACTTCCTATATCCGCTTCTATTTCAGGAGTATATCTACGCACTTGCTCATGATCATGGTTTAAATGGATCGATTTTTTACGAACCTATGGAAAATTTCGGTTATGACAATAAATCCAGTTCACTAATTGTGAAACGTTTAATTACTCGAATGCATCAACAGAATCATTTGATTCGTTCGGTTAATGATTCCAACGAAAATAGATTCGTTGGGCACAACAAGAATTTTAATTTTCAAATGGTATCAGAGGGTTTTGCAGTCATTATGGAAATTCCATTCTCGCTGCGATTAGTATCTTCCCTAGAAGAAAAAGAAATAGCAAAATCTCATAATTTACGATCTATTCATTCAATATTTCCTTTTTTCGAGGACAAATTATCACATTTAAATCATGTGTCAGATATACTAATACCTCATCCCATCCATCTGGAAATCTTGGTTCAAACCCTTCACTGCTGGATACAAGATGCCCCCTCTTTGCATTTATTGCGATTCTTTCTCCACGAGTATCGTAATTCGAATAGTCTCATTACTCCAAAGAAATCCATTTCTCTTTTGAAAAAAGAGAATCAAAGATTCTTCTTGTTACTATATAATTCTCATGTATATGAATGTGAATCCGTATTAGTGTTTCTCCGTAAACAATCTTCTCATTTACGATCAACATCCTCTGGAACTTTTCTTGAGCGAACGCATTTCTATGGAAAAATAGAACATCTTGTAGTAGTGCTTCGTAATGATTTTCAGAAGAACCTATGGTTGTTCAAGGACCCTTTCATGCATTATGTCAGATATCAAGGAAAATCCATTCTGGCTTCAAAGGGGACTCATCTTCTGATGAAGAAATGGAAATCTCACCTTGTCCATTTTTGGCAATGTCATTTTTACTTGTGGTCTCTACCGGACAGGATCCATATAAACCAATTATACAATCATTCCTTATATTTTCTGGGCTATCTTTCAAGTGTACGACTAAACACTTCGGTGGTAAGGATTCAAATGCTAGAGAATTCATTTCTAATAGATACTTCTATTAATAAATTCGAGACCCTAGTCCCAATTATTCCTCTGATT